TTTATTTTGAAAGATTTTGATATATGAGATGAATCTATTATTTCAATTTGTTACTTGTTTTGTTACTGAATTGAGTTGAGTGGATTTCCATACGCATAAAAGACCCTTTTTAAAGAGTTTGTTTTATGGTTGTTCCATATACGTTTGTTTTGTTTGGCTCGAATGCGCGTTCTGAAGAAACTTCAGTTAAGTTATGGTATAGAACGGATTCTTGAGTTTTTCCCTCCTGTCGAGAAAGCATTAATTCTTCCGTTTTTATTTCTCAAAATACTTCAATTGGTACACGCAAGAAATAGGCCAATTCAGCAGCTTTTTGTTCAATTTCTCGTGGAGTCAAATTCTCATCAGTACGAGTCAAGGGAATAGCCCCCTGACCTCTAATTTCCATATAAAGGACACGGCGAGCATAAATACCCTCCTTAACTTCTATTCTGACGGACTGAATATCTTTTATAAGGAATCGGAGGAAAATGCGACGATTTTTTCCAGGAAATCCCCAACGAAAAATACATACTATTCCTTCTTTTCTATCGAATCGATCATAACCACTACCTACATTCCACGAAATTGTGGACCACAGATAGGAACTAATAAAGAGACCCGCAATCCCATAGAAAGACATCACGATCCCTTGTGGAAAAAAAATGATTTGCTGATACGGAAATAAAGATATAAAATTTCTACCAAGATAACTGGAAATTCCAACCAATAAGAATCCTAATGAGCCTAAAAAAAGGATAAACGCCCAGCAGAAATTACTTGTTTTTCGAGACCCCGTTATAAGTTCTATCCATATACGTTCTGATCGCCAATTCATACTTGATCCGATTACATTTTATTGGAATTGAGAGAATAACCAAAAAAAATTTGACTTTACTCTTTTTGTTTCCGAAATAACTCTCATCAACTAGCACTCTTTTGATGTGAACCTTTAGGAGTAATTCATCAAATTGGTTAGATCTAAAATAATAGCATCCCCATCATATGATTCTACTCTAGATATTAACATACATATAGATAGATTGACTTTCCATTTCAGACATCCGCCGATCCCGATCTATTTGAAAATAGCTAGAATTCATTTACCCAGATATCGTGTTTCTGCGTGCATAAGAGCTCTTTCATTTATGTTCGGCAGAAGCCACATGTTATACCATACCATATTCCACTCAATAAATATCTATATTATGATACAAGTCTAAGTTTTGAAAAAAAAAAATGAATGCGACTTAGCCCCATCGGATCTAAACAATCTTGTTGTTTTGAACATGAAGAGATAACGAAGCCATTGCAATTGCCGGAAATACTATGCCTACTAAAGGCACCAAAACAGAGGGAAAGTCGAAAGTTGCCATAGACCGGGTACCTCAATTTACTATTTGTACCTCTTATTGTTATATTCTTATAAAGATATCTTATAATAATTCTAATTAGTATATATCTAAGTGAGTATGTAGAATAAGCGCAAGGAATTTAGAACTAAATAAATGGACTTATTCATCTTTCTACATGAAATATATGTATGATAATTGATTTTATTATTCTTCTTCTTTTGTTTTTATCTTTTAATTTAATAAAGAAAGAGTTTCTTACAAATTAACGAAGGATTCGTTAGAATCCGACCTAACAAGGATTCTTAGTAAAAATGGTGATTCTCAGGAGATATAGAAAGATAGAAAAGTCTATATTTTCTATATTTGAATTATATACATACGTAAGAAAGGAAAATGAAATTCATTTTCATTTTATTTGCCTAATTTCATGAAAGGAAGAATTCATTCTTTTATCTTGTTGCTAGAGACTTCCCGATTACTAAATTACTAATCTAAATTACTAATCAGTAATATAGGTAAAAAAAAGAATTATCCACAACCTTTGATTCTTTCTACAATTAGATCTTATGTCACCAAAGAAAACTCTATTCTTCTGGTTTTGACTTTGAGTTCGAGAAACTAACTACTTGTTTGCTACAAATCCAATAATTGAACTTAATGCTCTACTTGATTGAATTTTGATTCAAAGGAAAGAAAGCGTGGAGCTGAAATAATTCACTCAGAACGCCTTTTAAAGGATTACGTGGTACGATTAAATCGAATAAGCCCTTCTGGAATAAATATTCAGCCGCTTGTGAACCTTCAGGTACTGTTTTATGCAATGTTTGTTCAATTACTCTTTTACCCGCAAACGCAATGTAGGCATTGGGTTCGGCAATAATGATATCCCCCAACATACCAAAACTGGCTGTCACCCCACCAGTAGTAGGTGATGTAAGGATTGATACATAAAATAACTTTTTATTTGATTGATAATCATATAAAGCAGAAGAAATTTTAGCCATTTGCATCAAGCTCAAACTTCCTTCTTGCATGCGCGCCCCTCCCGAAGCACATACTATAATAAGAGGTAGAAATTTATTGGTAGCATACTCGATCAAACGAGTAATTTTCTCCCCAACTACGGATCCCATACTACCCCCCATAAACTGAAAATCCATAACTCC